TCTTTCCAAGAAGTTGAACAGAAAATGAATAGATTTGATAAAAAACCATTATCAACAGAAATTGTTGATTTCTTAACTTTCATCAGTAAAATAGATTCAGAAAAAAAAACAAAATATTTGAACTATTTTAATTTTGTAAATAAGGATGCTAATCATCAAAAAATTCGTAGAAAATCAATTAAAATAAAAGAAATCATTAAAAAAGTCCCTCGATGCACATACAAATTAATCACAGATTTGGAACAACAATCAGGAGAATATCAAGAAGATGTTCCGGTAGATCATCAAATTCGCTCAAGAAAAGCGAAACGTGTAATAATTTTTACTGGTAACAAGCAAGAAACTGATCCTAATACTAATAAGGATATTAATACACCCGATCAAACAGACGAAGTAGCTTTGATGCGCTATTCCCAACAATCAGATTTTCGGCGAGGTATAATCAAAGGTTCTATGCGGGCTCAAAGGCGTAAAATAGTAATTTGGAAATTGTTTCAAGCAAACGCGCATGCCCCTCTTTTTTTGAACAGAATGCAAAAATCCCCTCTTTTTTCTTTTGATATCTCCGGGTTGATTAAAAAAAATTTTCAAAATGGGATAGGAAAAGGGAAAGTATTCAAAAATGTAGAGTATACAGAAGAGCAAACAAAAAGAAAAGAAAAAAACGAGGAGAACAAAAGAAAGGAGAAAGCACGAATAGAGATAGCAGAGGCCTGGGATACCATATCATTGACGCAAGTAATAAGAGGTTGCATGTTAGTAACTCAATCCATTTTTAGAAAATATATTCTATTCCCTTTATTGATAATCGCGAAAAATATTGGACGTATATTCCTATTGCAACTTCCTGAATGGTCTGAGGATTTACGGGACTGGAATAGAGAGATTTATGTTAAATGTACTTATAATGGTGTTCCATTATCAGAAACAGAATTTCCGAAAAATTGGTTGACAGACGGTATTCAGATAAAAATCTTATTTCCTTTCTGTCTAAAACCTTGGCACAAATCGCAACTACGATACTCTCAGAAAGATTTAATGAAAAAGAAAAAAGAAAAAGATGATTTTTGTTTTTTAACAGTTTGGGGAATAGAAGCTGAATTTCCTTTTGGTTCACCCCGAAAGCGACCTTCCTTTTTTAAACCAATTTTAAAGGAATTCGAAAAACAAATTGGAAAATTAAAAAAGAGGTATTTTCTAGTTCTAATAGTTTTCAAAGGAAAAACAAAATCACTTCGAAAAGCTTCAAAAGAAACAAAAAAATGGATTATCAAAAGTGAAAGTGTTAGTTTTATAAAAAAAAAAACAAAAAAACTTTCAAAAGTAAATCCAATTCTATTTTTTCAATTAAGAGAAGTATATGAATCGAGTGAAAATAAAGGAGAAAAAGATTCCATAATAAGCAATCAAATAATTCACAAATCCGTTAGTCAAATTGCATCTACCAATTGGTCAAATTCTTCATTGACAGAAAAAAAGATGAAGGATCTGACTGATAGAACAAGTAAAATTCGAAATCAAATAGAAAGAATTAGAAAAGAGAAGAAAAAAGTCACTACAAGAATAAATAATATTAGTCCTAACAAAACAAGTTATAATGCTAAAAGATTAGCAAAATGGAAAATATTAAAAAGAAGAAATGCTCGATTAATCTCTAAATTATCCCCCTTTTTTAACTTCTTCATTGAAAGAATATACACATATATGTTTTTATCTATCATTAATATTCCCATAATGAATATAGAACTTTTTCTTAAATCAACAAAAAAAATTATTGAGAAATTCATTTACAATAATGAAATAAAGCAAGAAAATATTAATAAAAAAAATAAAAATCCAATTCCGTTTCTATCAACTATAAAAAAGACACTTGATAGTATTAGTAAAAAAGATTCACATTATTTTTATGACTTATCCTACATGTCACAAGCATATGTATTTTACAAATTATCAAAAATCCAAGTTAGTAACTCGTCTCAATTAAGATCTATTCTTCAATATCAAGGAATCCGTTTTTTTCTTAAGCCTGAAATAAAGGATTCTTTTGAAATAGAAGAGGTGTTTCATTCGAAATTAGGAGTTTCGAGTTCTAAAAAGAATCAATGGAAAGGATGGTTGAAAAGCTATAATCAATACGATTTATCTCAGATGAGATGGTCTAGATTAATATCAGAAAAGTGGCGAAATAGAGTTCGCCACTGTCGTATGACGAAAAAGGAAAATTTAAGCAAATGGCATTCATATGAAAAAAACGAATTAATTGATTCCAAAAAACAACAAAAAATTGAAGTCTATTCATTAGCGAATAAATCGAATAAAAAAGATAATTTTCAAAAAGACTATAGATATGATCTTTTATCATATAAATTTTTGAATTATGATTATGAAAATAAAACAGAATGCTTTTTTTCTAGATCTCCGTTTCAAGGAAATAAGAACCAAGAGATTTATTATAACACACATAAAGACACCTTTTTTGATATCCTGAGGAGTATTTCTATCAATAATTTTCTAGGAAAGGTAGATATTCTACCTATGGAAAAAACCGCGGATAGAAAATATTTTGATTGGAAAGTTATCAATTTTTCTCTTATACAAAGGGTATATATTGAAACCTGGATCGCGATCGATACTAATAGAAATCAAGATACTCAGATTGGTACTAATAATTCTCAAATAATTAATAAAAAAGATCTTTTTTATCTTATTATTCCAGAAAGAAATCCACCAAACTCCCACAAAGTATTTTTTGATTGGATGGGAATGAATGAAAAAATGTTAAAGCATCCCATATCGAATCTTGAACTTTGGTTCTTCCCAGAATTTGTGTTACTTTATAATGCATATAAAACAAAACCTTGGTTTATACCAAGTAAATTACTTCTTTTAAATTTGAATAGAAATAAAAAAAGTAGTGAAAATAAAAAGATCAATGAAAAGGAAAAAATAGGTTTTTTGATACCATCGACTAAAAATCATCGAAATCAAGAACAAAAAGAATCCACAGGCCGAGGATACCTTCGCTCTATTCTTTTACAAGAAAAAGACATTGAAGAAAATTATGAAAGATCAGACATGAAAAAATTGAAAAAGCAAAAACAATACAAAAGTAACACAGAAGCAGAACTAGATTTCTTCCTGAAACGTTATTTGCTTTTTCAATTGAGATGGGACGATACTTTGAATCAAAAAATGATCAATAATATCAAGGTATATTGTCTCCTCCTTAGACTGATAGATCCAAGAAAAATTCTTATATCCTCAATTCAAAAGAGAGAAATGAGTTTGGATATAATGTTGATTCAGAAGAGTTTAACTCTTACAGAATTGATGAAAAAGGGAGTATTGATTATAGACCCCATTCATTTGCCTGGAAACGACGATGGACAATTGATTATGTATCAAATCATAGGTATTTCCTTATTTCATAAGAGTAAGCACCAAACTAATCAAAAATACCAAGAACAAAGATATGTTTCTAAGAATAATTTTTATGAAGCTAGTTCACCACATCAAAGAATAACTGAGACTAGGCACAAAGCTCGTTTAGATTTGCCTGTTCCTGAAAATATTTTATCGTTTAGATGTCGTAGAAAATTGAGAATTCTAATTTGTTTCAATTCAAAGAGTAGGAATGGTGTAGATATAAATTCAGTATTTTGGAACGAGAAGAACGTAAAAAACAGCAACCAAGTTTCAGCTGATAATAAACATCTTGATAGAGAGAAAAATAAATTAATGAAATTAAAGCTTTTTCTTTGGCCTAATTATCGATTAGAAGATTTAGCTTGTATGAATCGTTCTTGGTTTGATACCAACAATGGAAGTCATTTTTGTATATTAAGGATACAGATGTATCCACGAATTAAAAATTCGTGAATAATACACTTTATATGTTTACTATATACTTATATGCTTACTATATGCTTATAGGGTATATGAAAGCAACCAAATACACACATCACATGTCTTACATTTCATTCGAATAGCCAATACTAAATTTTTCTCAATTATATCGCAAAAGAAATAAACAGAACCTGCTTCATTTTCGGTCTAAATTCTTCGATGCGAAAATGTACCAATCCTTTTCTATCCTCTATCTAAATCCAATTTTTAATTGGATTGATTGATTTTACTTCAGAAAATTAGTAGTTAATAAATTATATTATTGTATATACCACATTAAAATGAATGGCATTATTATTACTGATCAGTAAAATCCATATCTGTAAAAAAAAGGGGGCAAAGGCATTTTTTTATGGTCAAAAATTCATTCATTTCGATTATTTCTCAAAAAGAAAACGAAGAAAACAGAGGGTCTGTTGAATTTCAAGTATTCAGTTTCACCACTAAAATAAGGAGACTTACTTCACATTTGGAATTGCACAAAAAGGACTCTTCATCCCAGAGAGGTTTGCGAAAAATTTTGGGAAAACGTCAACGGCTGCTGGCTTATTTGTCAAAAAAGAATATAGGGCGTTATAAAGAATTAATTGGTGAGTTGGGTATTCGAGAAATAAAAACTCGTTAATTTGAAGTGTGATACCATTTAAACTTATTCATTTCCATTTTGATGAACTTCTTTTTACTTTCGGAAACGCATGGAAGAATGACTCGGGAAAAAAACTTATGATTGCATCAACTACAAGAAAAGACCTCATGATAGTCAATATGGGCCCTCACCACCCATCAATGCATGGTGTTCTTCGACTGATAGTTACTCTCGACGGTGAAGATGTTATTGACTGTGAACCAATATTGGGTTATTTACATAGAGGGATGGAGAAAATTGCGGAAAATCGAACAATTATACAATATTTGCCTTATGTAACACGTTGGGATTATTTAGCTACTATGTTCACAGAAGCAATAACTGTAAATGGACCGGAACAACTAGGCAATATTCAAGTACCTCAAAGGGCTAGCTATATCAGAGCTATTATGTTGGAGTTGAGTCGTATTGCTTCCCATTTGTTATGGCTTGGCCCTTTTATGGCAGATATTGGGGCACAGACCCCTTTCTTCTATATTTTTCGAGAACGAGAATTGATATATGACCTATTCGAAGCTTCCACCGGTATGCGCATGATGCATAATTATTTTCGTATCGGAGGAGTAGCTGCTGATCTACCTCATGGCTGGATAGATAAATGTTTGGATTTTTGCGATTATTTTTTAACCGGGGTTGCTGAATATCAAAAGCTTATTACACGGAATCCTATTTTTTTAGAACGAGTTGAGGGCGTAGGCATTATTGGCGCAGAAGAAGCACTAAATTGGGGTTTATCAGGACCAATGCTACGAGCTTCCGGAATACAATGGGATCTTCGTAAAGTTGATCGTTATGAGTGTTACGACGAATTTGATTGGGAGGTTCAATGGCAAAAAGAAGGGGATTCATTAGCGCGTTATTTAGTACGAATCAGTGAAATGACAGAATCCATAAAAATTATCCAACAGGCCCTGGAAGGAATTCCAGGGGGACCCTACGAGAATTTAGAAATCCGACGCTTTGATAGAATAAAAAACCCTGAATGGAATGATTTTCAATATCGATTTATTAGTAAAAAACCTTCTCCAACTTTTGAATTGTCGAAACAAGAACTTTATGTAAGAGTTGAAGCACCAAAAGGCGAATTGGGAATTTTTATGATAGGAGATCAGAGTGTTTTTCCTTGGAGATGGAAAATTAGACCACCGGGTTTTATCAACTTGCAAATTATTCCTCAGTTAGTTAAAAGAATGAAATTGGCTGATATTATGACGATACTAGGTAGCATAGATATCATTATGGGAGAAGTTGATCGTTGAAATGATAATTGATACAACTGAAATACAAACTATCCATTCTTTTTCCAGATTGGAATCCTTAAAAGAGGTCCATGGGATCATATGGATGCTTGTCCCTATTTTGACTCTTGTATTAGGAATCACACTAGGTGTACTAGTAATTGTTTGGTTAGAAAGAGAAATATCTGCAGGAATACAACAACGTATTGGACCTGAATACGCCGGGCCTTTAGGAATTCTTCAAGCTCTAGCAGATGGTACAAAACTACTTTTCAAAGAGAATCTTCTTCCATCTAGAGGCGATACTCGTTTATTCAGTATCGGGCCATCCATAGCGGTCATATCCATTTTACTAAGTTATTCAGTAATTCCTTTTAGCTATCGACTTATTCTAGCTGATCTTAGTATTGGTGTTTTTTTATGGATCGCCGTTTCAAGCCTTGCTCCCGTTGGACTTCTTATGTCGGGATATGGATCAAATAATAAATATTCCTTTTTAGGTGGATTAAGGGCTGCTGCTCAATCAATTAGTTATGAAATACCATTAACTCTATGTGTATTATCAATATCTCTACGTGTGATTCAGTGAGACATAAGATTTCCCCTATTTCTTTTATTTCTAGCAAGAAAGTGAAATGAACTGAATATCTATTTTATATTTTTTTATTCATCATTGGGGTTAATAAACTAAACCAGATAGTTATATGAGTGAAATAAAACGGCTTAAAGATTTGCTGTTAAAGGAATTCAATCTCATTTCCTATGTACAAGAATTAAGTGAAAGTAAAGACATAAGCAGTCGAGACTGTTTACCCCAAGATTAGTTGATTAGTCATCATGACTTGAAGCGGGTTCAAAAGATCAACTTATGGGGTTTTTACCATCTATTAACATAGCGATTGCCCTAATGGGAGATTCAAACAAAATGAGTGGATGGTTAGGAAGACCAAGATACACAAAGGATTCATAATAGAGATTCTGGAAATTATCCAATAGGATATTTCTTTATAGAAAAGGAATTTTAGTTCGGGCTTTAAGTTGGTAGAAATGATTAAGAAGTACCCCCCACAATTTCGATCTAGAGTATGTTCCTATCCACCGATTAAGTAAATAACTATCAAGAACGAAGAAATCTTTTACTTTCGATAATGTCCCTTTTTTTTTGAGAAAGGAGAATAGGAACGAAATAAAATAGAAAGACTAGAATTGCAGAAAGAGATCTTTTTTTTTATTCATACCTATCTTTATTTAGAAAGATAGAATTCTTATTATGAAATGCAATCGCTAATTATTTTTCGTAATCAAAATGATAGGTTGAGATATCTATGCGATATTCGTCTAAAAAGCCTTTTTTTATTCAAGGATAAAGTTTTTAATCAACAAAGAAAAATGAAAATTCTTAAAAGATGAGATCAATTCAGAAGCACTTTATTTATTCGAAATCTAGCAGACAGAATTTCATTGGTCTAATTCGAAACCTTAGAATAAGCGTTTGACTCTCGAGCGATCTTATAACCACATCAAAATAATGTTGAAAGGTCCTTATTTGTGACCTATGAGGAGCCGTATGAGATGAAAATCTCATGTACGGTTCTGTAATAGCGACAGGAGCAGTGATGTTATCGTCGACTATGATTATCTAATAGTTCAAGTACAGTTGATATAGTTGAAGCGCAGTCAAAATATGGTTTTTGGGGGTGGAATTTGTGG